GTGAAACTTACTACTTGAAATTCAACAGATCCTCTGTTTTCTTTGTTTTCTTCTTGTTCTTGAAAAATAATTGAAATAAATGAATTTTTTACCATAAAATAATTTCACACTCCCCTTTTTACAGATATTTATTTTATTAAGCAGTAATAATAATGTCAGAAATTTTAATGTAGTATACACAATAATCAGAATTTTTTTATAGACTCCTGATTTTTTCAATTAATAAATCCTATTTTGGAGTTCATTTGTATAGTAAAAAGACGATACCAAATAGTTTAGTACGAAGATTCTGTTGATTAATTTCTCGCTTTAATTGATACGACATTTTTCCTACGTCATTTCCTTATTATTGCACTATCCTAGACTGGAATGTAAGACAGTGCATATGTTCATTTGGTTGCTTGCATATAACATGGATATATTTAGATCACGGACAGAAAAAGCTGATTCATAGAACAACAGAATATCTAGGAAACTCAAAATTGTTAATCATGGATACATATATATCCTTAACATACTCAAGCGGCTCCCATTATTGGTATCAAACCAATAGCGATTCATACAAGCTAAATCTTCTAATCGATAATTAGGCCAAAAAAAGAACTTGAATTTAATTAATTCATTTTTTTTTATGTCAAAATCTTTATTTTCATCCAAAAATTGACTCCATTTTTTTATCTTGTTCTCGTTGTAAACTAATGTGTTTTTATCCACACCAGTGTTATTCTTTAAATTCAAATTGAAAGAAATGAGAATTCTTAATTCTCTACGGCGTCTAGACGATAAAATTTTTTCAGGAACAAGCAAATCATAATTCTTTTTGTCTGTATTTTTGTCTGTATTTTTAGCAACATTTTTTTGTTTTTGGTATCTTTGATTACTTTGGTGCTTACTTTTATGAACCAATGAAATACCTATGATTTGATACATAAAAAACTGTCCGTCATTTTTTAGAGATAGGCGGGCAGGTTCCAGAATTAATATTCCTGTTTTCATTAATTGTGTAAGATTTAAATGCCTATTCATTATATCCAGATCCATTTCTTTCCTTTGAATATAGGATATAGTAATTTTTTTGACATTTATCAGGCTAAGTAGTAGACCATATATCTGGATATTATTCATTATTTTTTGATTCAATTGATTGAAACGTCCAGCCCATCTTAATTGCAAAGGAAAATCTCCTTTAAGGAATATTTTTAGTTTTTCGATGGATTCTAAAAAGTATTCTTCAATATTGTTTTGATTATTTAATTCAAAATATTGTTTTGACTTTGATGGGCTAAATTTGAAAAAATCCTCTTGTTTCTTTCCGTTGATATTTTGATTTTCACTAAAATTGGGATTTTTATTCAAATTAAAAAGAAGTAATTTGCTTGGAATAAACCAAGGTTTCTCTTTATATTTATGATAAAGTATCCCAAACTTTGGAAAGAAAAAAACTTTCGGATTCGATATGAGGCAATTTAAGATTAAGATTTTTTCATTCATTCCCATCCAATCAAAAAATACCTTTTTGTAATTTATTTCCCAATTTGAATCAATCGGAAGATAAAAAAGACCATTGTTATGAATTTTATCCTTTATTTGGTCCTTATTAGGTTCAACCTTAATATTTTTATTAATTTTATACAAAAATTTTCTATCTTTATTTTTTTCCATATATATAATATCGCTTTTTCCTAAATAATTTTTGCTAGAAATATTCTTTAGTATGCTAAAAAATTTTTCTTTATTTCTATTTCTGGTGGAATTTTCTTGGTTATTATTTGTTTCTTTTTCTTGGTTATTATTTGTTTCTAATGATGATCTATAAATATAGTAGTTATTTTTAGTTTCAGAATGAATATATTTATATGATAAAAGATCATATCTATAGTTTTTTTTTAAATTATCCTCTTTATTTGGTAATAAATAGACTTTCGAATTTTGTTTTTTTTTTGAATCAAGTAATTGGTCTTTTTCAGAGGAATACCATTTGTTTAAATCTTTATTTTGAGACGTTTGGTATTGGTTGATTCTATTTCGCCTTTTTTTGGGGATTAATCTAGACGATGTAATCCGAGATAAATCGTATTGATAATGACCTTTTAACCAGTTTTTCCATGGATTCATTCCATAATTTGGAAGTTTATTATGTCTTAATTCGGAATGCAATATTCCTTGTCTTCCAAAAAAATCCTTTATTTCAGTCTTAAGAAAAAAAGACGGTCCATTATATTGAAGAATAGATCTTAACTTATTGAAGTGAATAATCTGCGTTTGTGATAATTTGAAAAATACATATTTTTGTGACAAGTAAGATAAATCAAAAAAAATATCTGACTTCCGCTTACTATTTCTAAGATTATCAAAAGCCCTTTTTATAGTCATAGACAAAATAAAGTCAATTTTATTTTGTTTTGTTTTATTAATCCTTTCTTGATTTGTTTCATTATTGTTAATGTATTTATCATTATCAAGAATTTTTTTTGTTGATTCGATAAAAAGTTGTAGAGGG